AGCAGGCCTTTTATTTGGTAGGTAACATCGATGAAGCTACTGCGAAGGCTATGAACTTAGAAGAGGAGAGCAAATTGAAGAAATGACCTTAAATCTTTGTGTACTGACTCCTAATCGAATTATTTGGGATTCAGAAGTGAAAGAAATCATTTTATCTACTAATAGTGGCCAAATTGGCGTATTACCAAACCACGCCCCTATTGCCACAGCTGTAGATATAGGTATTTTGAGAATACGCCTCAACGACCAATGGGTAACGATGGCTGTGATGGGCGGTTTCGCTAGAATAGGCAATAATGAGATCACCATTTTAGTAAATGATGCAGAGAAGGGTAGTGACATTGATCCACAAGAAGCTCAGCGAACTCTTGAAATAGCTGAAGCTAACTTGAGTAGAGCTGAAGGCAAGAGACAAGCAATTGAGGCGAATCTAGCTCTTAGACGAGCTAGGACACGAGTAGAGGCTATCAATGTTATTTCGTACTAGTCGATGCATCAGAATAATCAAAAGAAGTTCTGTTTATACACCCTATTTGGATTCCGCCAATTGGATACACTCAAGTGTAATCTGATGTAACGAACAAAAAAAAAAAAAATACAAATATGAGTATGAGTAGTGGGAGGATAATAGGGAAAGGGTACAAAATCCATAAAAAAAGAAAAGAAGGTGGGTAGAAAAACTTATTAGATACCAGAGTCAATGGTATCTAATAAGTTCTACCTACTATTGGATTTGAACCAATGACTCCCGCCGTATGAAAGCAATACTCTAACCACTGGGTTAAGTAGGTCATTTATCATCACAAAGAGAAAGAAAAAATGGGACCAATCACATCGGAGATTATAGACAGAATATGACTTCTCAGCAATACCAATCCTTGGCAGGAAACGGATCAGAGAGTTATCATGTAGGATTATGGAATATCCATCTTGACAAGAAATTATCTAGATGTTAATATGTCTATGACAAGGGCTATAGCTCAGTTAGGTAGAGCACCTCGTTTACACGCGCGCCAATGCTTTTTCAGAGGAGCCCATCATGCAATCAACAGAATTGATCTTATTGAGAAATCGATGTCTTACTCCATGGATTCGAGGAACAAGAGAACAATAGCATGACAAAAATTCGGTTCGGTCCGATTCAGGTGCCAATTCAGGTACCAAATAGAACCCATCATTGGTTTGATCATTGATAAGGTGAATACCCAGTCTATTCAATGCTAGGCATAATGAGTATAAGGACCTCAAAACAACCTCTTTTCGTCCTATGAACTTTAAGGTGTATGAAGTATCATATTTGACTCTTGGGACGGATCGATAGAGACTCCATTTAACTTAGGTTGATCTAGGCCGGAGGCAGACCTACGTCAGGGTAACCCTTCTTTGAAACACTTTGGTATTGCTCCTGGATCAGAATACAAATAATGAATCCGAGCGCATGGAGCCATCTCGTTATCTTCCTGTCAAGAAACAAATATGGTGGACTAGCCGATCTTTCTATCAGTTAATGAAGGAGCCCAATGCAAAAAAAAAAAACGCATGTTGGGTCTTTGAAACAGTTCGAATCATTTCGATAATAATCAGTTTGATCTGTTTTACCGAGAAGGTCTACGGTTCGAGTCCGTATAGCCCTATACGTTTTTGTATTCATTTCCTAATTAGTGCGCGTGGCCGGCCGGTTGATTGTTCCATAGAAATGGAATCATTCCCACAGGATCACGGAGATCCCTCGGGGCATGAAAACAAGAATTTATTCCAATGGATCCAACCGGATCGGTTCAAATCTTGGATAAAAAAATCCATTCTTCTTCATTAATCTTCGTGTGTGAATGACATACGATTTTTTTCTTTATTGTTCATGATCCAGGATTTAGTGATACACCTTTGCTTTGGTATACCAAAGTAAATTTATGAAGTCAAAATCATAACATGGGCTGGCTCAAGAAAAACTCCAACCTAACCCAACCAAATCAAATCGAATAGTAAGTCACATGATCTAGGGCCTATTCTTGTTCTTGTATTTGTAGAAAAACCAGAGTTTCAAAAATGAAGCTCTTTGGTAAGTTTCATTGTACAATAGGCTTTTCTTCGTATAACCGGCTTAGCAAAGCAAGTAGTCATTTTTCTGTTTCTGTACAATACTTATTTTTTTTCTATTCCAATCTACCCCAATCCAGTTGTTCATCATTCCAATTCTACTTCTACCAATGCAGACTTTATGTAATAGGGGCCCATTTGAACTTGGATGAGTTAGGAATCCCCCGACGTATCGCCTTTTGGCAGAACAACAACCCCAATTCATTATTTCAGAGACAATAATTGGTCCGAAATGTATCAACGTTTGCGCCCTCTTCTATTTCTATGAGTTGGTTTTTGGATGGGGAGATTTTGTCTGTCGAATCGTTCGACAATGCGTGATTCCATTCGAAGTATCTTCTGTAGATCATTTACGATTCAGCCGACTCTACCACTAAACTATGCCCCATTTTGTAGGTTTGCT